AAGAAAAGAAGAAAACGATGTAGAAACAACTTACGAAGAAGACAAAGATAGCCCAGACTACGAGGATTTTTCTCTTTATACTCATCAAGATAATTGGGAATTGGTAAAACTTAACTTAAAAAAAGAAGAGAAAAATGAAAAAAATTCTTTTTGGTTTGAAAAACCTATTGTAACTTTTCTTTTCGATTATAAACGATGGAATCGACCGTATAGATATATAAAAAATGATCGATTTGAAAATGCTATACGGAATGAAATGTCACAATATTTTTTTTATATATGCCCAAGTGATGGAAAACAAATAATATCTTTTACATATCCACCAAGTTTATCGACTTTTTCAGAAATGATAGAACGCAAAATTTCTTTGTACACGACAGAAAAACTATCCCACGAAGACTTGTATAATTATTGGGTTCATACCAATGAACAAAAAAAATACAACTTGAACAATGAATTGATAAGTCGAATAAAAATTCTAGAAAAAGAGAAGGGATCTCTTGCTTTAGATATGCTAGAAAAAAGGACCAGATTATGCGATGATGAGAATGAACAAGAATACTTGCCAAAAAGGTATGATCCTTTTTTGAATGGACCTTATCGAGGAACAATAAAAAAATGGGATTCACGTGCAATCATGAACGATTTAATAACTTCCACAGCGAATTCCGTAGAAATGTTTTGGATAAATAAGATTCATGGTCTCTTTCATAATGATTCTCGAGAATTAGAACATCAAAAGAATACGTTTGGCTTTAGCGGGAAATTTTTATTGAATTCGATTGGGAATTCCTTAACCTCAATCGATGAATTATCTTTTGAACACGCACGACGAATTGATTCAGAAAGTCAAGCAAAATCTTTGAAATTTATATTCGATGTAATTTCAACTGATCCAAACGATCTAACAACAATTAGAAGGAAATCTATTGGAATGGAAGAAATCAGTAAAAGGGTTTCTCGTTGGTCATACAAATTGACAAACGATTTAGAAGAAGAGGAAGAAGAAAATGAAGAAGAATCGACGGAAGATCCCGAAATTCGTTCAAGAAAAGGCAAACGCGTGGTTATTTTTACTGATAACGGTCAGAGTACTAATTCCAGTACTAGTAATAATAATACTAGTAATAATAGCACTAATGATGAAGAAGAGGAAGTGGCTTTGATACGTTACTCACAACAATCGGATTTTCGCCGGGGTATAATTAAAGGATCCATGCGTGCTCAAAGACGTAAAACAGTTATTTGGGAAATGTTTCAAGCAAATGTGCATTCTCCACTTTTTTTTGATCGCATAGACAAAATATTTTTTTTTTCGTTTTTTGATATCTCTAAAATGATTAATCACATTTTTAGGAATTGGGTAGGAGAAAACCCAAAATTGCAAATTTCTTATTTTGAGGAGGAAGAGACAAAAGAAAAGGAGAAAACAAACGAGGAGAAAGAAGAAGAAAATGAACGAATAGCAATATCAGAAGCTTGGGATACCTTTATATTTACTCAAGCAATAAGAGGTTTCATGTTAGTAACCCAATCTTTTCTTAGAAAATACGTTATATTACCCTTATTGATAATAGCTAAAAATATTGGTCGTATGTTATTATTGCAATTCCCCGAATGGTACGAGGATTTGAAGGAATGGAATAAAGAAATGCATGTTAAATGTACCTATAATGGCGTTCAATTATCAGAAACAGAATTTCCCCAAAATTGGTTAACAGACGGCATTCAGATAAAGATTCTATTTCCTTTCTGTCTGAAACCTTGGCGAAGATCTAAAGTACGATCTCATCATAGAAATAGAGATCAGAAAATAAGGAAAAAGGAGAAAAAAGACAATTTTTGTTTTTTAACAGTCTGGGGAAGGGAAGCGGAACTACCTTTTGGGTCTCCCCGAAAACGACCTTCTTTTTTTGAACCCGTTTTTAACGAACTCGAAAAAAAAACGAGAAAAGCGAAAAGGCAATTTTTTCAAGTTATAAGGGTTTTCAAAGAAAGAGGAAAAGGTTTTATAAAAGTTTCAAAAGAAAAAACAAGAATAGTTCTAGTTATAAATCTAATAATGAAAGAACTTGAAAAAGTAAACCCCATTTTCTTATTGAAATTGAGAAAGGTAAAAGTATATGAATCGAATGAAAACGAAAAAGATTCCAATATAAATAATAAGATTATCCGAGAATCGACCATTCGAATTCGATCCGCGAATTGTGTAAATGAAAATTATTCACTCATAGAAACAAAAATGAAAGATCTTGCTAATAAGACAATCACAATTAGGACTCAAATAGAAGGAATCACAAAAGGCAATAAAAAAATAGTTCGAGCTTGTGATGATAAAAGATCGGAATCAAAGAAGGATATTTGGCAAATATTCAAAAGAAAGAATATCCGAGTAATACGTAAATCACATTATTTTATGAAATCCTTCGTTGAAAAAATATACATGGATATATTACTATGTATCATTAAGATTCCAAGGATCAATGCACAACTTTTCTTTGAATCAACAAAAAAAACTATCAACAAATCCATTTCCAACGCGGAAACAAATCAAGAAGGAATTGAGAAAACAAATCAAAATACAATGAACTTTATTTCGACTATAAAAAATCCGTTTTCTAATTTTTCTAATACTAATATTAGTAATCAAAATATTAGGAATAATAATTGTGACTTATCTTCTTTGTCTCAAGCCTATGTATTTTACAAATTATCACAAAATAAATTACTTAACAAGTATCATTTGAAATCTGTACTTCAATATCACCACACCTATCCTTTTCTTAGGGATATAATCAAGAATTATTGTACGACACGAGGAATATTTGATTCCAAATCAAGGCAAAAAAAAATCCATAAGTCTGGAATGAATAAATGGAAAAATTGGTTAAGGGGTCATTATCAATACAATTTATCTCATACCAAGTGGGATCACTTAGTACCGAAAAAATGGCGAAATAGAGTCAATCAATGTCGTACGATTCAAAAGAAAGACTCAATGAAATTAGATTTATATAAAAAAGAAAAAGACCAATTAATTCATTACACGAAACAAAATTACTATGCAGTGGACTCATCGATAAGTCAAAAAGAAAAATGGAAAAAACATTACGGATATGATCTTTTGTCATATAAATATATAAATTATGGGAATAGTAAGGACTCGTATATTTCTGGATCAACATTACAAGTAGAGGACAAAAAAATTCCATATAATTTCAATACAAATACACTGAAATCCGAATCATTTTATAGATTGATAAGTATATCTATTAGTGATTATCTAGAAAAAAGATCTATTATTGATATGGACAAAAATATGGATAGAAAATTTTTTGATTGTAGAATTCTCCATTTTTGTCTTAGAAATAATATCGATATTGAGACCTGGGCCAATACGCATACCGGCACCAAGATTCATAAAAATGCTAAAACGGAAACTCAAAATTATCAAAAATTGGAAAAAAAGGATCCTTTTTCTTTTACGATTCATCATAAAATCAACCCATCCAATCAAAAAAATATTTTTTTTGATTGGATAGGAATGAATCAAGAAAGGTTATATCATACCATATCAAATTTAGAACCTTGGTTTTTCCCAGAATTTGTACTACTTTTTGATGTGTATAAGATTAACCCGTGGATCATACCAATAAAATTACTTATTTTTCATTTATATGAAAAAAATATTTCTATATTAGCTAATCAAAAAGAATATCTTGAATTAGAAAATTCCAACCAAAAAAAAAACAAACAACAAGGTCAAGGAGATTTTGTATCAGATCTACGAAAACAAAACAAAAAGAAAAATCTTGAAGAAGATTACACGGGAGCAGACATTAAAAAAGGTAGAAAGAAAAAACAATTCAAGAGCAAGAAAGAAGAAGAACTGGATTTCTTCCTGAAAAAATATTTCATTTTTCAATTAAGGTGGGATGATTCCTTGAATCAAAGAATGATCAATAATATCAAGGTATATTGTCTCCTACTTAGACTGATAGATCCAAGAGAAATTGCTATATCCTCAATTCAAAGAGGAGAGATGCATCTGGATGTAATGTGGATTCAGAAAGACCTAACTCTTACAGAATTGATAAAAAGAGGAATATTTATTATCGAACCAATTCGTTTATCTATGAAAAAGGATGGAAAATCTATTATATATCAAACCATAGGTATTTCATTGGTTGATAAGAATAAGCGCCAAACTAATGGAAAATGCATAATAAAAAGCGGATATGTTGAAAAAAAGAATTTTGATGAATCCATTGCACAACACATCAATATGCTTGTGAATAGAAACAGAAATCATTTTTATTTCCTTGTTCCCGAAAATATTCTATCTCCCAGACGTCGTAGAGAATTTCGAATTTTAATTTGTTTCAATTCCCGGAATTGGAATGTTGTGAATCGAAATCCACTATTTTGCAATCAAAACAACATAAAAAACTGGGGACAATTTTTAAACGGGGAAAAGCATCTTAATACAGATGCAAATAAATTCATTAAATTCAAATCGTTTCTTTGGCCCAATTATCGATTAGAAGATTTAGCTTGTATGAATCGTTATTGGTTTGATACCAATAACGGTAGTCATTTCAGTATGTCAAGAATACATATGTATCCACGATTCAGAATTAGTTAATAGTATATTTCCTATATATCTATCGCATGCCATATTCGGTGGATAAAAACCGAAAGATATACACATACACCATGTTACATTCTGATAAATGTATCATCCCTTTCTATCCAAATCAAATTACAAATTTGATTTGGATAAATTTGGATAAAATTAATATAAATTTAAAGTAGTGTATATGAAGAAATAAAAATTTTTTTGTACTAGATTCAAATAACTGGAACTAACTGGTATAATAATAATAATTATTTTTCCTGATCGGTAAAATCCACAGAAAAGAAAAAAATAGAAAAATTGGTTTTTTATGGTCAAAAATTCATTCATCTTAGCTATTCGACAAGAAAAAGAAAAAAATTGCGGATCTGTTGAATTTCAAGTATTCAGTTTTACGGATAAGATACGGAGACTCACTTCACATTTGGAATTACATAAAAGAGATTTTTTATCACAAAGGGGCCTACGGAAAATTCTGGGAAAACGTCAACGGCTACTGGATTATTTGTCAAAGAAAAATAGAGTACGTTATAAGAAATTAATTGGTCAATTAGGTATTCGGGAGTCAAAAACTCGTTAATTTTAAGGTTGGTTTGCATTTTTTTCTTTAGTTATTAGTAGTTATTCAATTTTTCATTTTGATGAACTTCGTTTGATAAATTCATGGAATAATGAATTAAGGAAGAAAAGATATGACTGTACCGGCTACAAGAAAAGATCTCATGATAGTTAATATGGGTCCTCATCATCCATCAATGCATGGTGTTCTTCGACTGATCGTTACTCTTGATGGTGAAGATGTTATTGACTGTGAACCCGTATTGGGTTATTTACACAGAGGGATGGAAAAAATAGCAGAAAATCGAACAATTATACAATATTTGCCTTATGTAACACGGTGGGATTATTTAGCCACTATGTTCACAGAAGCAATAACAGTAAATGCACCAGAACGATTGGAAAGTGTTCAAGTACCTAAAAGAGCCAGTTACATTAGAGTCATTATGCTGGAATTGAGTCGTATAGCTTCTCATTTATTATGGCTTGGGCCCTTTATGGCGGATATCGGCGCACAGACTCCCTTTTTCTATATTTTCAGAGAAAGGGAATTGTTATATGATCTATTCGAAGCTGCTACGGGTATGCGAATGATGCATAATTATTTCCGTATTGGGGGGGTTGCTGCTGATCTGCCTTATGGCTGGATAGATAAATGTTTGGATTTCTGTGATTATTCTTTAACAGGAATTGCTGAATATCAAAAACTTATTACACGGAATCCCATTTTTTTGGAACGAGTTGAAGGAGTGGGCATTATTGGTGGAGAAGAAGCAATAAATTGGGGTTTATCAGGGCCGATGTTACGTGCTTCTGGAATACAATGGGATCTTCGTAAAGTTGATAGTTATGAGTGTTACAATAAATTCGATTGGGAAGTCCAATGGCAAAAAGAAGGAGATTCACTAGCTCGTTATTTAGTCCGAATCGGTGAAATGAAGGAATCTATAAAAATTATTCAACAGGCTCTAGAAGGAATTCCTGGGGGACCCTATGAAAATTTAGAAGTCCGGCGCTTTGATAGAGCAAAAAATGCCGAATGGACTAATTTTGAATATAGATTTATTACTAAAAAACTTTCGCCCAATTTTGAATTGTCGAAACAAGAACTTTATGTAAGAGTAGAAGCCCCAAAAGGAGAATTAGGAATTTATTTGATAGGAGATAGTAGTGTTTTCCCCTGGAGATGGAAAATTCGCCCACCTGGTTTTGTCAATTTGCAAATTCTCCCTCAATTAGTTAAAAGAATGAAATTGGCCGATATCATGACGATACTAGGCAGTATAGATATCATTATGGGAGAAGTTGATCGTTGAAATGATAATTGATACGACAGAAGTAGAAGTACAAGCTATCCATTCTTTTTCTAGATTGGAATCCTTAAAAGAAGTTTATGGACTCATATGGATCTTTGTTCCCATTTTAACCCTTCTATTAGGAATCACAATAGGGGTCCTAGTAATTGTGTGGTTAGAAAGAGAAATATCCGCAGCAATACAACAACGTATTGGGCCTGAATATGCCGGTCCGTTGGGGATTCTTCAAGCTCTAGCAGATGGGACCAAATTACTTTTTAAAGAGGACCTACTTCCATCTAGAGGAGATATTCGTTTGTTTAGCGTGGGACCGTCTATAGCGGTCATATCAGTTCTACTAAGTTATTTAGTAATTCCTTTTGGATATCGCCTTATTTTAGCCGATCTCAGTATAGGTGTTTTTTTATGGATCTCCATTTCAAGTATTGCTCCTATTGGACTTCTTATGTCAGGATATGGATCGAACAATAAATATTCCTTTTTAGGTGGTCTACGGGCTGCTGCTCAATCTATTAGTTATGAAATACCATTAACTCTATGTGTATTATCAATATCTCTACGTGTGATTCGTTGGAACATGATTATTTTCCTTTCTCTCTAGAAATAAAGTAAGGAGGTTGAATATATTGAATGGATATTTTCATTTTTTATTCATCATTAGGGTTGATGAGTTAAACTAGATAGTTATATGAGTAAAATCAAACTGCTTAGAAATTTGCAGTAAGAAGAGAAAATCTCATTCCCTATGTACAAGAATATAAACATAAGCAGTATATAAACTGTTTACCCCAAGATTAAGATTCTTTGACTAATTCTCATATCTTGAAGCGGGTACAAAAGATCAACGTATGGGGGTTCTACTACTTTTTTATATGTATTACCATACGGGGGATCAATCAAAAATCAGTGAACAGTTAGGAACACCAAGGTACAAAAAAGATTAGTAATAGAGATAATATAAGGTATCAAAAAACGGTATTTTTATATAAAACTTTGGATAAAACGAATCATAATGGGGACTTTAAGTTGGTAGAAATGACCAAGCAGCACTTCCCCACGATTCCGATCTAGAGTATGCTCCTATTCACTGATTAAAGAAATGACTATCAAAAACGAATTAATCCTTTATTTTTTTTTTTCAGAGTACCCCCCCTCTTAGAAAGAAGAACAGGAACAAAAGAAATAGAATTCCAAAATAGAATGAGAAAAATGAATAAATAATAATGCAAAAGATCTTTATTTATTATTTTCCCCATCCATATCTATACATAATATATAGAATTCTTATCATGAATTTTGAATTAATACCCAATTCTTTCTTTATAGAACATATTTATTGATATAACGAGTATTTTATTAAAAGATTAAGTTATTACCAAACAAAGAGAAATTCAAATTGTAATGGATAAGATCAATTCGGAAGCACCTTTTCTATTTGAGCAGACGGAATTTCATTGGTCTAATTTTTGGCTTCCCGATGTATATTTACCATCCAAATAAGGATGGAGATAATATCGAGCAAGTCCTTACATTTATTTGTGGCCATAGAGGAGCCGTATGAAGCCGAGGTCTCATGTACGGTTTTGAAATAGCGATGCGAGCAGTGATGTTATTATCGACTATGATTATCTAACAGTTTAAGTACAGTTGATATAGTTGAGGCGCAGTCAAAATATGGATTTTTGGGGTGGAATCTGTGGCGTCAGCCTATTGGGTTTGTTGTTTTTCTAATTTCTTCTCTAGCAGAATGTGAAAGATTACCCTTCGATTTACCAGAAGCAGAGGAAGAATTAGTAGCAGGTTATCAAACAGAATATTCAGGTATCAAATACGCTTTATTTTACCTTGCTTCTTACCTAAATTTATTAGTTTCTTCATTATTTATAACAGTTCTTTACTTAGGTGGGTGGAATTTCTCTATTCCGTATATATCTATTACTGAACTTTTCGGAATAAATCAAATGGATGGAGTCTTTGGAACGACAATTGGGATATTTATTACATTAGCTAAAGCTTATTTGTTTCTGTTCATTCCTATCGCAGCAAGATGGACTTTACCTAGAATGAGAATGGACCAGTTATTAAATCTTGGATGGAAATTTCTTTTACCTATTTCCCTGGGTAATCTATTATTGACAACTTCTTCCCAACTTGTTTCACTATAAATACTATAAAATAATAGAATAAGATAACGATATTCTAGATTCATAATCGATCTCAAACAAGAGAAAGAAACATCAATTTATTCACGGAGATCCACAATATGTTCCCTATGGTAACCGGGTTCATAAATTATGGTCAACAAACAATACGAGCAGCAAGGTACATTGGTCAAAGTTTCATAATTACCTTATCCCATACAAATCGTTTACCTGTAACTATTCAATATCCTTATGAAAAATCGATCACATCAGAACGTTTCCGTGGTCGAATCCACTTTGAATTTGATAAATGTATTGCTTGTGAAGTATGTGTTCGTGTATGTCCCATAGATCTACCCGTTGTTGATTGGAAATTTGAAAAAAATATTAAAAAGAAACAATTGCTTAATTATAGTATTGATTTTGGGGTCTGTATATTTTGTGGTAACTGTGTCGAGTATTGTCCAACAAACTGTTTATCAATGACTGAAGAATATGAACTTTCTACTTATGATCGTCACGAATTGAATTATAATCAAATTGCTTTGGGTCGGTTACCAATGCCAGTAATTGGAGATTACACAATTCAAACAGTTATGAATTCGACTCAAATCAAAAGAGACAAGGATAACCTCCTTGATTCAAGAACGGTTACTGATTACTAAGATTTCCTTTTGATATAAAGGATCCAAGCCCCCTTTTTTTGTTGGTCAGAAATTACAAATAATAACTATTGATTGTTGAGAATCACTCTTTGTTTTAAACTGAGAATATGGTTTAGTGATGATTTTCAAATAGAAAATTCCAACTATTCTTTTCTTTTTTCTTTTAGATAAAAATAGAAAATAGATAAAAAGGAAAGTAGGATTGGCCAATAACTTTAATAACTTTATCTATATCTACATTAATCCATATTAAGATTGAATTCAATTAGGAACTCATCATATACAAGAAAAAAAAAATAAAGGTAACACCCTTTTCTTTCCTGGACTATTTAGTAAGGTCATGAAATATTTCGACTTATTTATCTGTTATACATAATGGATTTACCTGGACCAATACACGATATACTTGTAGTATTTCTGGGATTAGTTCTTATATTAGGAGGTCTAGGAGTAGTATTATTTACCAATCCAATTTATTCTGCCTTTTCATTGGGATTGGTTCTTGTTTGTATATCCTTATTCTATATTCTATCAAACTCCTATTTTGTAGCTGCCGCACAGCTCCTTATTTATGTAGGAGCCATAAATGTCTTAATCATATTTGCTGTTATGTTCATGAATGGTTCAGAATATTCGAACGATTCCTATTTTTGGACTGTTGGGGATGGAGTCACTTCACTGGTTTGTATAAGTATTCTTTTTTCACTAATTACTACTATCTTAGATACGTCATGGTACGGAATTATTTGGACTACAAGATCAAATCAGATTATAGAACAGGACCTTATTAGTAACGTTCAACAAATTGGAATTCATTTATCAACCGATTTTTATCTTCCATTTGAACTCATTTCTATAATTCTTTTAGTTTCTTTGATAGGTGCAATTACTATGGCTCGTCAATAAGAAATCCTTAGAATTAATACAATTATTAGAAATTCGAAATCCAATGAAAAAGGAAAAGTTTTTCATTTAATCTACTGCTGATACTCTCTTTTTTCTGTAATTACTCGATTATGGTCAATCAAATCGGTTGAATTGTTGTTCATATTGAAATGAATCGAGATTCATGAGGAGTTAGCCAATGATGTTTGAACATATACTTTTTTTGAGCGTCTACTTATTTTCTATCGGTATCTATGGATTGATCACAAGTCGAAACATGGTTAGAGCACTTATGTGTCTTGAGCTTATACTAAATTCGGTTAATATAAATCTCGTAACATTTTCTAATATATTTGATAGTCGCCAATTAAAAGGAGACATTTTCTCAATCTTTGTTATAGCCATTGCGGCTGCGGAAGCAGCTATTGGGCTAGCTATTGTTTCGTCGATTTATCGTAACAGAAAATCAACTCGTATCAATCAATCAAATTTGTTGAATAATTAGTCATAACTATCATATAAATAAAAATAAAGACATAAATAATATAATAAAATAATATAAATAAAATATAGATATAAATTATTTCATTTTTTATTCTTTATTTTTATAGTAATATGTATAGTAATATATTTTTATATTACTATTGAAATATTGATGATCTGTTGGCCAATGTCAATGTGAAGTCATATGTGTGACTTGTATAATCATGGTTGTTGAAACGGAAATCAAAGTCTCTTGGTCCTTTCTCATGAACAGATTTAGAAATATATTGATTTTTAACATTAGATTTTTTTGATAAACCATTGATTCGTCTGGTGTCTACAATACAATATAAATATATAATTCATTTCCTCCTGATTTTACTTTACCAGATCGAAAATTTTTTATGTTCAAAACTGGAATTTATAGACCCAATGTCACATTCAGTAAAAATTTATGATACATGTATAGGGTGTACTCAATGTGTAAGAGCCTGCCCCACAGATGTATTGGAAATGATACCTTGGGACGGATGTAAAGCTAAGCAAATTGCTTCCGCGCCAAGAACCGAGGACTGTGTAGGTTGTAAGAGATGTGAATCCGCCTGTCCAACAGATTTTTTGAGTGTCCGCGTTTATTTATGGCATGAAACAACTCGCAGCATGGGTCTATCTTATTGATACGTTATAAAAAACTCCACTTGAATCATTTGATTCCTTTTTACCGACAAAAACCCGTACTCGAGAAAATCTATTATTCCGAGCACGGGTTTTTTGGTCAAAATGCATCTTGTCTTTATCACGAGTTATTTCCCTTGGTTAACACTACTTGTAGTTTTGCCGATATTCGCGGGTTCTTCAATTTTCTTTCTTCCTCATAGGGGGAATAAGGTATTTAGGCGGTATACTATATGTATATGCTTCTTAGAGCTCCTTCTAACAACCCATGTGTTCTGTTATCATTTCCAATTGGATGATCCATTGATTCAATTGGAGGAGGATTTTAAATGGATAAATATTTTTGATTTTCACTGGAGACTGGGAATCGATGGACTTTCCATAGGACCTATTTTACTGACAGGATTTATCACTACTTTAGCCACTTTAGCAGCTTGGCCTGTTACTCGAAATTCGCAATTGTTCTATTTCCTGATGTTAGCAATGTACAGTGGTCAAATAGGATTATTTTCTTCTCGAGACCTTTTACTTTTTTTTCTCATGTGGGAGTTAGAATTAATTCCTGTTTACTTACTTTTATCCATGTGGGGAGGAAAGAAACGTTTGTACTCAGCTACAAAGTTTATTTTGTACACTGCAGGGGGTTCCATTTTTCTTTTAATAGGAGTTCTAGGTATGGGTTTATATGGTTCCAATGAACCGATATTGGATTTTGAAAGATTAGCTAATCAGTCATATCCTGTGACATTAGAAATAATATTATATTTGGGCTTCCTTATTGCTTATGCTGTCAAATCGCCGATTATACCCCTACATACATGGCTACCAGATACCCATGGGGAAGCGCATTACAGTACATGTATGCTTCTAGCTGGAATCTTATTAAAAATGGGGGCATATGGATTGATTCGGATCAATATGGAATTATTATCGCACGCCCACTCTATATTTTCTCCCTGGTTGGTGATAATAGGGACAATACAAATAATCTATGCAGCTTCAACCTCTCTTGGTCAACGCAATTTAAAAAAGAGAATAGCCTATTCTTCTGTATCTCACATGGGTTTCATAATTATAGGAATTGGTTCTATAACTGACATGGGGCTCAACGGAGCCATTTTACAAATACTCTCTCATGGATTTATTGGTGCTGCACTTTTTTTCTTGGTAGGAACGAGTTGTGATAGAATACGTCTTGTTTATCTCGACGAAATGGGGGGGATATCCATCCCAATGCCAAAAATATTTACCATGTTTAGTAGTTTCTCGATGGCTTCTCTTGCATTGCCAGGAATGAGTGGTTTTGTTGCAGAATTAGTAGTATTTTTTGGAATAATTACCAGTCCAAAATATCTTTTAATGCCCAAAATACTAATTACCTTTGTAATGGCAATTGGAATGATATTAACTCCTATTTATTTATTATCTATGTTACGTCAGATGTTTTATGGATACAAACTATTCAATGTTCCAAACTCCAATTTTGTGGATTCTGGACCACGAGAACTATTTGTTTCAATCTGTATCTTTTTACCCGTAATAGGGATTGGTATTTATCCTGATTTTGTTCTTTCGCTATCAGTTGACAAGGTACAAGCTATCCTATCTAATTATTTTCATAGATAGTTTTCATTAATTAGATAGAAAACAAAGTCTTAGAATTTTTAATTTGAAGATTTTTGAGCTGTACAACACAAAAAAATAAAGTTAATTAGAATTATAAAATTATAATAAGATATATTCCGAGTTTTTGAGAACCATTTGAATGATTCCTTGATTCAAATGGTTCTCAAAAACCTGCGCAAACTTTATATTACGTATAGTACGGGGGTCTTATGTATTCCTCATGGAATTTATTCAATTAGATGTTAATGTGAATGAACCATAACTATGTAGACCTATTCCTAATAGATTGATCCCAAAATAGCATATCCAAATTATAAGAAATCCTATAGACGCTACAAGTGACGAATTCGTACCTTGCAAACTTTGATTTGTTCTAGTATGTGAATAAATCGCGAATATGGTCCAAGTAATAAATGCCCAAGTTTCTTTGGGGTCCCAATTCCAATAAGATCCCCATGCCTCGTTAGCCCATACTGCTCCAGAAAGAATACCTATGGTTAAAAAGGTAAACCCTAAACTAATGACACGATAACTCCAATAATCCAAACGCCGAGTTAATTGATATTTGTAATAATTTCGAAATGGAACAAAAGAATGAAAATTAAAAACATTTTTTTTTTTGTTCAAGTATTCGATTTTGTCAAAGAAAAATGACTTAATCTTAATTAAGAAAATTTTTCTTTGACAAAAAATATCGACGTTTTTACGAAATGTAATGACTAGAAAAGCGACTGATAATAACGACCCACATAAAAGAGCTGCATAGCTCAATAACATCATACTTACGTGCATCATTAACCACTGAGATTGTAGAGCAGGTACTAATCTTGACGATTGATGCATTTCACTTGAAAGACCCGATGTGGCGAAACCTTGGGTAAAAATGGCACTTGGGGCGGTTATTGCGCTTAAATCATTTTTATGATTCCATATCTTGGAAATTAGATGAATAATGGAAAAACTCCACGAAAGGAAGATTAAAGACTCGTATAAATTACTTAATGGAAAATGTCTCGAAGAAATCCAACGAGTAACTAATAATCCTGTTATAGAAAAAAAAGTAACTATCATTCCTTTTTCCGACGAATCACGCAACCCTATGATTTCGTGTACTAATAGGGTCATCAAATGAATCGTAATCACAATTGAAATGATCGAAAAAGAGAGATGAGTTAATATATGTTCTAAAGTCACAAATATCATACATAAAAAAGGTCCCATTACAGGATGGAAATCGGGAATTAAATACATTATAGGATCCATTGTATCTTTTTTACAGTATGCCGCCACTCGGACTCGAACCGAGATGCTCTAGCACTGCTTCCTAAGAGCAGCGTGTCTACCGATTTCACCATAGCGGCTTACTTGAAATAATAATAATCAATTCATGTTGAATCGTCTAGATCTAGATTCAAGGATTCAATATAGTTTAGGAAATATTAGAACTGATAAATAAGAGCTCTTTTAAATTCATCTTTGAATTTTCAATAATTTTTACTTAGGTTAGTATCATCGTAGGTTCAGTTTTAAGAATCAACTTTTACGTATTATCTGTATATTAAGTTCTCCCGGAACACTTGTAACTTGAAATACAAATTTTGTTTTCAGTCGAAACAGAAACTAAGAATTGTGAATTGTCCTCTTTTTATATTTTTTATTTATTTTGAATTGAATCCACGAAATCAGATAAATGAAAAACAAATTGTCAAAGAGATTTTTTTTCTAAACGAACAAAAAAAAAATAAATAGGATTTCATATGTATCACAATTCAATTACAAAATTGAAGTAATTTTTCTAACAATTTTGATACTTTTCTTAGTATCATTAAGTATTAATTAATTAATTTAAATATATTTAAATATGTAATATAAAATTAATATAATACTTTTTGTTGTTTGTTGTATACATAATTTCTAAATAAAATTATGATAATATTTATGAAACCAACTTGGTCTTGAGTTAGGCATATAATAAAACAAAAGAGTTTCAGCATCCATCACAATTTTCTTTTCACAACGGAAAAATAGAATGAACAAAGATTTTTCCATTGTGAAAAGAAAATGAATAGGAAAAAAACATCTCACGAATTAATAAATAGATTCTAATAAAAACTAGAATGAAAAAAAGATAATGATACTTAGAACCGACAGATAGAGAAATTCTTATTCTACATATAATAGCAGCTAGTTCTAACTAATATTGTATTGAGTTCAATACATCAATACATTTAGTTAAAGGAAATTATTCATATTCCAAAATTGGAAATTCTTCTAGCCATGGAAATTCCGATTATTCCAAGATTTTCTTATTTGTTTGTCGCACAAAAAAACTTTTTGAATCTCCAGTAGAAACTGACTTTGCTAAAGAAAAAGCTTTTATTGCAGCTAAATATCCTTTTTTCTTCCAAATATTTCTACGAATACGTTTTTTTGATATAGAAGTACGTTTTTTTGGAACTGCCATTCAAAAAAAAAAAAAGAGTTACTAATTTTTATTGTTGTATGTGAAAGACATGTATTGCTCAAAATAGATCGTTCTTTTTAGTCATTTTCTATACTTAACTTAATTTCGTCGATAATAGTTTTTTCATAACATACAATACAAATATATTATTTATATATTTATATATAAATATATGTATAACATGCATGTCACATATATAACAATGTCACATATTAACACACTAGGCAAAAAAATAGAAGAAAGGGGGGGGGGAAATTCGAAAAGGAATTTTTATGATTATTAGTTTGGAATTGAATAAGCTCATATTGCCGTGTCTATAATTGAAATTCAAACTTAAACTACAATTAGTGGTTAATATGTTAAACAAGACATTTTATTACCTAAGAAGGAGAACCTCAATTTTTAGTTTTTTTTTCAGTTCTATACGAAATAAAGAGTATTATAATATTTCTGATACTTTCTTATTGGATTGGAATCCAATCAATTAGTTCCGCAATGGGTTAGGTAATTACTACAAATAAAATCACTAGAATAACTAGGTCTTTTTTTTTTTTTTAGTTGATTTATTGAGGCATACTATGATTTATATTATACTGTTTTGGTATAATTGTTTTTACTTACTATACTATAGTATATGATATGATTAGTATATGATATGATTACATATTGCCAGAATAGGATGGTAGTATAGTCGTAGAATGATTCAAAATCTCATATTTCCCATTTTTTTTTTATGGAACATACATATAAATATGCATGGATAATACCCTTTCTTCCATTTCCAGTTACTATGTTAATAGGCTTTGGACTTCTGCTTATTCCGACAGCAACAAAAAATATTCGTCGTATGTGGGCTTTTCCGAGTGTTTTGATGCTAAGTATAGCTATGGCATTTTCGGCCAATCTATCCATTCAGCAAATAAATGGAAATTTTATCTATCAATATCTATGGTCTTGGACCGTCAATAATGATTTTTCTTTAGAGTTCGGACACTTGATCGATCCACTTACTTCTATTATGTCAATATTAATAACTACTGTTGGAATCATGGTTCTTATTTATAGTGACAATTATATGTCTCACGATCAAGGATATTTGAGATTTTTTGCCTATATGAGTTTTTTCAATAGTTCTATGTTAGGATTAGTTACTAGTTCCAATTTGATACAAATTTATATTTTTTGGGAACTTGTAGGAATGTGTTCCTATTTATTAATAGGTTTTTGGTTCACACGACCGAGTGCGGCAAGTGCTTGCCAAAAAGCTTTTGTAACCAATCGTATAGGGGATTTTGGTTTATTATTAGGAATTTTAGGACTTTATTGGATAACTGGTAGTTTAGAATTTCGGGATTTGTTCGAAATAGTTAATAAATTGGTTCATCATAATGGAGTAAATTCCTTATTTGCTACTCTGTGTGCTTCTTTTTTATTCGTTGGTGCAGTTGCTAAATCCGCACAATTCCCCCTTCACATATGGTTACCTGATGCTATGGAAGGACCCACTCCCATTTCTGCTCTTATACATGCTGCTACTATGGTAGCAGCGGGAATTTTTCTTGTAGCTCGGCTTCTTCCTCTTTTCATAGTTATACCTTCCATAATGAATATCATTTCTTCAATAGGCGTAATAACAGTACTATTAGGAGCTACTTTGGCTCTTGCTCAAAGAGACATTAAAAGAAGTTTAGCTTACTCGACAATGTCTCAATTGGGTTATATTATGTTAGCTCTGGGTATAGGTTCTTATCGAGCCGCTTTATTCCATTTGATCACTCATGCCTATTCGAAAGCTTTATTGTTTTTGGGATCCGGATCAATTATTCATTCAATGGAACCCATTGTTGGATATTCACCAGATAAAAGTCAAAATATGGTTCTTATGGGCGGTTTAACAAAATATGTTCCAATTACAAGAATTACCTTTTTATTAGGTACACTCTCCCTTTGTGGTATTCCGCCTCTTGCTTGTTTTTGGTCCAAAGATGAAATTCTTAATGATAGTTGGTTGTATTCACCAACTTTCGCAATAATAGCTTCCTTTACAGCGG